GTCAGAATTCATCTAGAAAAGGGAACATATATGATATAGAAAGAAATATAGAAAGAAGAATAACACAAATCAAAAGAAAAAAAAGAAAATAGTACAATAGAAAGAATTGAAAATTGACTCATTCACTGAGTAAAGAATTTCATTGGATTCGATTGGGTGGTACCAACTCAATCAAATGCTAACTCCCATTTCTTTCTTATGGTCTTTCTTATAGAATTAACCGATCAACTTATTATCGGATATTTATTTTGATTCAGTACTGAAAAAAAAAAAGAATTTCGACATATTTATTATGATTTATTATTATGAGAAGCAATCCCACTACTTCTGATCCTGTGGTTTCTACACTTGAAGAGCAAAACCTAGGGCGTATCGCTCAAATTATTGGCCCAGTACTGGATATCATTTTTCCACCGGGCAAGATGCCTAATATTTATAATGCTTTGGTAATTAAGGGTCGAGATACTGTCGGTCAGCAAATTAATGTAACTTGTGAAGTACAACAATTATTAGGAAATAATCGAGTGAGAGCTGTAGCTATGAGTGCTACAGATGGTCTGATGAGAGGAATGAAAGTGATTGACACGGGTGCTCCTCTAAGTGTTCCAGTCGGGGGAGCTACTCTCGGACGAATTTTCAACGTTCTTGGAGAGCCCGTTGATAATTTAGGTCCTGTCGATACTCGCACAACATCTCCTATTCATAGATCTGCACCCGCCTTCATACAGTTAGATACGAAATTATCAATCTTTGAAACAGGGATTAAAGTGGTGGATCTTTTAGCCCCCTATCGCCGTGGAGGAAAAATTGGACTATTTGGGGGAGCTGGAGTGGGTAAAACAGTACTCATCATGGAATTGATCAACAACATTGCCAAAGCTCACGGAGGCGTATCCGTATTTGGCGGAGTAGGTGAACGTACTCGTGAAGGAAATGATCTCTACATGGAAATGAAAGAATCCGGGGTGATTAATGAAAAAAATATTGCAGAATCCAAAGTGGCTCTAGTCTATGGTCAAATGAATGAACCGCCAGGAGCTCGTATGAGAGTTGGCTTGACCGCCCTAACCATGGCGGAATATTTTCGGGATGTTAATGAGCAAGATGTACTTCTATTCATCGACAATATATTTCGTTTCGTTCAAGCAGGGTCCGAAGTCTCTGCCTTATTAGGTAGAATGCCTTCTGCAGTGGGTTATCAACCTACCCTTAGTACAGAAATGGGTTCTTTGCAAGAAAGAATTACTTCTACCAAGGAAGGATCCATAACATCGATCCAAGCAGTTTATGTACCTGCGGATGATTTGACCGACCCTGCTCCTGCCACGACATTTGCACATTTAGATGCTACTACCGTATTATCAAGAGGATTAGCTGCCAAAGGTATTTATCCAGCAGTAGATCCTTTGGATTCAACGTCAACTATGTTACAACCTCGGATCGTTGGCGAGGAACATTATGAAACTGCGCAAAGGGTTAAGCAAACTTCACAACGTTATAAAGAACTTCAGGACATTATAGCTATCCTTGGGTTGGACGAATTATCCGAAGAAGATCGTTTAACTGTAGCAAGAGCACGCAAGATTGAGCGTTTCTTATCACAACCCTTCTTTGTGGCAGAAGTCTTTACTGGTTCTCCAGGGAAATATGTTGGTCTCGCAGAAACAATTCGGGGGTTTCAATTCATCCTTTCCGGAGAATTAGACGGTCTTCCCGAACAGGCCTTTTATTTGGTGGGTAACATCGATGAAGCTACCGCGAAAGCTATGAACTTAGAAGAGGAGAGCAAATCGAAGAAATGACCTTAAATCTTTGTGTACTGACTCCTAATCGAATGATTTGGGATTCCGAAGTGAAAGAGATTATTTTATCTACTAATAGTGGACAGATTGGGGTATTACCAAACCATGCCCCCATTGCCACGGCTGTAGATATAGGTCTTTTGAGAATACGGCTAAACGACCGATGGTTAACGGTGGCTCTTATGGGCGGTTTTGCTAGAATAAGTAATAACGAGATCACCATTTTAGGAAATGGTGCGGAAATTAGTACTGACATTGATCCACAAGAAGCTCAACAAACTCTTGAAATAGCTGAAGCTAACTTGAGTAGAGCTGAGGGTAAGAGACAAGCAATTGAGGCAAATCTAGCTCTCAGACGAGCTAGGACACGAGTAGAAGCTGTCAAAGTTATTTCCTATTAATAGGAAATACATTCAATAAAAATAAAAAGAGTTCTTTATTATACACTACACACTACATCTTGAATCTTTATTCCACAAATTGAACACAATGAAGTCTAATTTGATTAATCTGATGATATAACGAAAAAAAGAGGATGGGTAGAAAAACTTATTAGATACCATGGAATCCGGTATCTAATAAGTTCTACCTACTATTGGATTTGAACCAATGACTCCCGCCATATGAAAGCAATACTCTAACCACTGGGTTAAGTAGGTCATTTATCACCACAAAAAAGGTCTCCATCACTTCGATGA